TATGGAGCAATTACTTAGAAGTACATTTTGTGAAACAGCCCTTCCTATCTGATAGAAAAGGATCCCATGATCCTGAACCGATCTTACCTGAGATCGGAAATCCCAAGTTTGTCTATGAAGAACAGAAATAATTAGATTAGTGTCTATGATGGATTTTTTTTGTATAATACTAATCGATAGGGCCTCATTGTTAAGTGCTACAAGATCTCGTACATTTGACCCCATCGTTGTGGACCCGAATCCATTAGTATGGGACATTTTCTTTTCCAAGTGAAATCCCCTAGTATATGAAAGAGTGAAAAAGTGTTTTCGTTGTTGTGGAATAAGAAGCCTTCGTATCTTAATGCATGTATTGATTTTATTCGGAGCTATTAGAGCTGGATCTACTTTTTGGGGAATATGAGTCGAAGCAATAACAAGAATATTTATAGTGGAACATCTTTCACAATCCAGATAGTTCACTAAAAGACCGAGGGATAAGTAATTCGACTCATTCACATCCAGATCATGAATGTTAGGAATCCATATTATGCAAGGAGACATTGCTTTTGCTAATTCGAAGTGAAAGGTGATATAAAATCGGTCTATTTCTGGCATCATATCCATAGTTAGCGTATTCATCATAGTTAGAAGCTCCAGCTCCATATCAAGGTCACGATCGATATCGTCACTATCGTCACTATCATCAATATCGTCACTATCATCAATATCGTCACTATCATCAATATCGTCACTATCATCAATAAGAAAACCCTTAGGCTTGTTATCCAGGAACTTGTTCAGAAATACTGTAATGAAAGGAACATAGGAGTTTGTCGCTAGGTATTTGACCAAATAGGATCGTCCAGTTCCTATAGAACCTATCACTAAAATACCCCTACTAGGGGGAGGTAGGGCTAAGCGGAGCGAAAAGGGTTTTCCATGAGATGGGAAATGAAAACTATTAGCCCCCCACAAGGTTTGTGAATAAGTAATTGTCTGATAATTAGCAAGGAATATACGTCTTTCTACTAAACAGGATGTATTGAATTCATAAATCATTAGATACTTTTTTTGAATGTCAACTAAGTATCGTAAGTAAATTGCTCCCGGTTGTTCACTTATTTGATAACCAGAGTTATTCTTTGATAAAAGATCACTATGAGTAAGACTCAATAGAATTTGATCAATCCTTTTTTCTGTTGTTAAGGTAGAAAACTGAACCAAGAATTCTTTTTCTTTATCATCAATCGAATCAGTGTTCGAGACCCAGGATTCTATTTGATCATCAATCCAATCACCATTCACGTTTTTTATTTTTCTTATCAAGGAATAGATTGCTTTACTTGGATGACTTAGATGTCTCGTATTTCTCGAAAAAGCGATTCGATTGATGGGATTTGGTATAATACTTATGAGATCGATGAGATTCCAATATTTATTCTTAGAACGTATGGATTTGACCCCATAAGCGGGACCACCACCCCATAGCATGTTGCTACCAAAAGCAAAACTCCGTATTTCTTCTAGAGAATCTCCTAATTGTTCCAGAGCAACTAGAAAGAGATTCTTTAACCAGAAAGAATTCAGTTCAGATGTAGGATACCTATCCAGAAGTTTTCGCAACTCAATCATGTATGATGGAATCATCAAAGATTTTACCTTTTCGAACTCTGTCTGTAACTCACTATAGACTCGAGAAACAAAGAGAAGATGTGTACGAACGAGATATCCAGCAACAAGGAGAAGGAAAAGGATTGAATAGAAGAACTCCTGAACATTTAGCGATCTCAGATGTGTCGATATCAATAGTAACTCATTATTTCGATGAGTCATTTCTTCGGACAGAAGAAGATTATGGAAACAATTACCCGGAATCTCACTTATCAGATTCCATTGTGGAAGACACAATGGAATCTGACGAATTCGCCATAATATATCTGACCCATGCATAATATCATGAAAAATGGATACAAATTTTTGGCTGCTACTTAGTATCGGCAATAGGTCTGAAAAAGTATCTAAAAATATTAAATTTAGATATTTGTACCCCGTCGAGGTAAGGAACCATGGTATATATGTTTGGAATAGATTCCATTTTGAGAGAGTTGAAAAAACACTATCTTGTTGAAAGGTTCTATACATCTGACCTTTCTCAAGGCATTTTTGTCTACAAAAACTCCGTTTTTTCCTTTTTTCGGATGGTAAATATTTCTCAGAACATGGAGTGTGAATCCAACCCATGTTTGAATTGAAATTGAGATACTGATACAAGTTCTTTCCTTCTGAATCAGGTATATTCATATCTGAAAGAGGTTGACAATAAGTTTTTTCAAAATGGACTATTTGTCCCTCTGTTAGAGGTGTTCCAGAAATGTCTGCGATCGAGTCAATAGCTCCACGAACGAATGGATCGTATCGAATTGGAAAATGGAAAGATTTGTAGAAGTTATACCCTTCGTCGCCACTTTGCGGAAAATCGTTAGGTATCAATATGTTAGATACCTGTAACTCGATTGGT